ACAGATGAATGTACAAAAAGAATTAAATTATGTGAATCGAAAACTCAACATTGCTATTACAAGAATAGCAAAGCCTTATGGACACCCTAATATTCTTGCAGAATTTATAGCGGGACAATTAAAAAATCGAGTTTCCTTTCGCAAGGCAATGAAAAAAGCTATTGAATTAACTGAACAGGCAGATACAAAAGGAATTCAAGTACAAATTGCAGGACGTATCGACGGAAAAGAAATTGCCCGTGTCGAATGGATCAGAGAAGGGAGGGTTCCCCTACAAACCATTCGAGCTAAAATTGATTATTGTTCCTATACAGTTCGAACTATATATGGGGTATTGGGTATCAAAATTTGGATATTTATAGATGAATAATAATAATAATCAGAAACCTTTACTCTACTCACCCTTAGGTTCTATCCCTGGATAGAACACAAAACGACAACCTCTTTCATTTTATTTTTTTTTTTTCTTCAATCAAAAAAATGAGCAATTCCATAGGGTTGAATAAAAATTTAATTGACCATTTTATTTTTATATAAATTGCTATGCTTAGTGTGTGACTCGTCGGTTTTTTTATTCTAAAAATAGACCGGCCCATAGTATAAACTAATAACTAGAAAAGTAATAACCAACTCATTGCTTCGCATTATCCGGATCCAAAAAACCAGTCAAGATATGCTGGTCATATCATTGTAGCAACTGAAATGCGTTTTGTTTTTGCATAAAAAACCAATCTAATTATGAGTTGTGAAGCAAAATAAAAAAAAGGGGGTGTGGATAACTGGAAAGGTGAGAGAAAGAGAGAAAAAATGTTAATGATAGATAATTCCAATATAAAATATAATATGTTATGTAAGGTATGTAAGGTCGATAAGTAATCTTATAAAAGACAATGTAATAAAGCATCAATACTCTCATCCAGATGAATCTGTTCATAGAGCAAAAAATAAAGAGCCTCGAGTCAATAAAGACTGAGAAGATTGACTCAAGCAAATTTAATGAGAGACTCCATTGTCGAATTTCAGACCTAAGCATTACTCGAGAAGCGATGGGAACGATGGAACCTGTGAATAAAGAAGATTCTATTGAAAACGAATCGTAATGATTCATCGGATGGGATGGCGGAACGAACCGGAGAACAATTTCATTTATTCTGAGCGATCATGGGCTAACCCTACAACTGAACGAGATCGTAAATAAAGAGTCAATATTCGCCCGCGAAAGCTTTATTTTATTTGATTGCGACATTTTTTTTTTTGTGATAAAATCAAATACGATAAAAAAAGATTCGTTATAATAATAATAACGTTATAAAAAAGGACATTATCTATAAATTTTAAATTTATGTTTATTTATATATCCAAACAAAATCAATAAATTTTGAATATATTAGATGCAATATCAAATATAATTAAATATTGTTCAATCCTTTTATTCGCGAGGAGCTGGATGAGAAGAAACTCTCATGTCCAGTTCTGCAGTAGAGATGGAATTGCGAAACAACCATCAACTATAACCCCAAAAGAACCAGATTCCGTAAACAACATAGAGGAAGAATGAAGGGAATATCTTCTCGGGGTAATAATATTTGTTTCGGTAGATATGCTCTTCAGGCACTTGAACCTGCTTGGATCACATCTAGACAAATAGAAGCGGGGCGGCGAGCAATGACACGAAATGCACGCCGTGGGGGAAAAATATGGGTACGTATATTTCCAGACAAACCCGTTACAGTAAGACCTGCGGAAACACGTATGGGGTCGGGTAAAGGATCTCCCGAATATTGGGTAGCTGTCATTAAACCAGGTAGAATACTTTATGAAATGGGTGGAGTAGCAGAAAATATAGCCAGAAAGGCTATTGCAATAGCAGCATCCAAAATGCCTATACGAACTCAATTCATTATTTCATGATAGAAATATATAACCATAGGAAAGAGATCTTGGAATCAAAAAGCAATTGCGGGTTTCCCCCCCCTTTTTGTTTTGAAAAAATAATATTTCTTTTTTTCTTCGCCCCTTTATTGTTTTGCATTGAAAGAACAGATTATAAAATGATATGATTCAACCCCAGACTTATTTAAATGTAGCGGACAACAGCGGGGCTCGAGAATTGATGTGTATTAGAATCATAGGAGCTAGTAATCGACGATACGCTCATATTGGTGATGTTATTGTTGCTGTGATCAAAGAAGCAGTACCAAATATGCCTCTAAAAAGATCAGAAGTGATCAGAGCTGTAATTGTACGTACTTGTAAAGAACTCAAACGTGACAATGGTATGATAATCCGATATGATGACAATGCTGCAGTTGTCATTGATCAAGAAGGAAATCCAAAAGGAACTCGAGTTTTTGGTGCGATCGCCCGGGAATTGAGACAGTTAAATTTTACTAAAATAGTTTCATTAGCCCCTGAAGTATTATAAGATAAGACCATGATATAGAGTTATAGTAAATAGAGTATTTTAATGAAATCGATTAATTAATAGATTGTGTCTCACGTATATACCTTTACTAATTCATAACAAAAAACGATCATGTTTATTATATCCAAATTTTGAGGCACCAATAATTTTAGTTCATTATGGGTAGAGACACTATTGCTGACATAATAACCTCCATACGAAATGCTGACATGCATAGAAAAGGGACGGTTCGAATCACATCTACTAACATCACAGAAAACGTTGTTAAAATACTTTTACGAGAAGGCTTTATAGAAAACGTCAGAAAACATCGGGAAAACGACAAGGATTTTTTGGTTTTAACCCTACGACATAGAAGGAATAGGAAAGGGCCATATAAAACGACTTTAAATTTAAAACGGATCAGTCGACCTGGTCTACGAATCTATTCTAATTATCAAAGAATTCCTAAAATTTTGGGCGGAATGGGGATTGTAATTCTTTCTACTTCTCGGGGTATAATGACAGACCGAGAGGCTCGACTAGAAGGAATCGGCGGAGAAATTTTGTGTTATATATGGTAATCCTTCTAATATCCAAATTAGATACAAAAATTCCTATTTTGTGAAAAAAAAAGAGACAGAACAGGTTATCTAATATCACTCCCCCTCCATTAGTTGATACTTTAAGGGGGTTTTACCTGGAATGAAAGAACAAAAATGGGTTCATGAAGGTTTAATTACTGAATCACTTCCCAATGGTATGTTCCGGGTTCGGTTAGATAATGAAGATCTGATTCTAGGTTATGTTTCAGGAAAGATCCGCCGTAGTTTTATACGGATACTACCAGGAGATAGAGTCAAAATTGAAGTAAGTCGTTATGATTCAACCCGAGGGCGTATAATTTATAGACTCCGCAACAAGGATTCGAACGATTAGGTGGTTTTTTAAACTTCAACATTACTTTTATGGGGATACAATTAAAAATGAAAAATTTCAAGAAACTTATTTTCTTCAAAGAAGTGGATTCGGAATTAAGATAAGGAATTATAAATATGAAAATAAGGGCCTCCGTTCGTAAAATTTGTGAAAAATGTCGATTGATCCGTAGGCGGGGACGAATTATAGTAATCTGTTCCAACCCAAGACATAAACAAAGACAAGGATAATCGTTCTAAAAGAGACCCGATGGACAAATAATCTGTTTTAACATGAAATGGATATATCCATATATCTCTGACTCATAAATATGAGATGATCAAATATGGCAAAACCTATACCAAGAATTGGTTCACGTAGGACTGGACGTATTGGTTCACGTAAGAGTGCACGTAGACTCCCAAAGGGAGTTATTCATGTTCAAGCAAGTTTCAACAATACCATTGTGACTGTTACAGATGTACGGGGTCGGGTGGTTTCTTGGTCCTCCGCCGGTACTTGTGGATTCAGGGGTACAAGAAGAGGGACACCATTTGCTGCTCAAACAGCAGCAGGAAACGCTATTCGTACAGTAGTCGATCAAGGTATGCAACGAGCAGAAGTAATGATAAAAGGTCCTGGTCTCGGAAGAGATGCAGCATTACGGGCTATTCGCAGAAGTGGTATACTATTAAGTTTCGTACGGGACGTAACCCCTATGCCACATAATGGATGTAGACCTCCTAAAAAAAGACGTGTGTAAAAATAAACATTGAAGAGATTTCAAGAGAAATAAATGATTCAATGATCTGATCAAATAATATTACTATGGTTCGAGAGAAAGTAACAGTATCTACTCGGACACTAGAGTGGAGGTGTGTTGAATCAAGAGCAGATAGTAAGCGTCTTTATTATGGACGCTTTATTTTGTCTCCACTTATGAAAGGTCAAGCCGATACGATAGGCATTGCGATGCGAAGAGCTTTGCTTGGAGAAATAGAAGGAACATGTATCACACGTGCAAAATCTGAGAAAATACCACATGAATATTCTACCATAGTAGGTATTCGAGAATCCGTACATGAAATTTTAATGAATTTGAAGGAAGTTGTATTGAGAAGTCATCTGTATGGAACTCGCAATGCATCTATTTGTGTCAGTGGTCCTGGATATATAACTGCTCAAGACATCATCTCACCACCTTCCGTGGAAATTATTGATCATACACAACATATAGCTAGTCTGACTGAACCAATTGACTTGTGTATTGAATTACAAATCCAAAGGAATCGCGGATATGGTATAAAAACACCAAATAACTTTAAAGACGGAAGTTATCCTATAGATGCTGTATTCATGCCTGTTCGAAATGCGAATCATAGTATTCATTCGTATGGGAATGGGAATGAAAAACAAGAGATACTTTTTCTGGAAATATGGACAAATGGAAGTTTAACTCCTAATGAAGCACTTCATGAAGCCTCTCGGAATTTGATTAATTTATTTATTCCCTTTCTACATGGGGAAGAAGAAAACTTAAAGTTAGAGGACAATCAACACACGGTTACTTTACCCCTTTTTACCTTTCATGATAGATTAGCTAAACTAAGGAAAAACAAAAAAGAAATAGCATTCAAATCCATTTTTATTGACCAATTAGAATTGCCTCCCAGGATCT